TATCTTTTCTATATTAGTATCAAGGCATTTGATGTTAGTACAAGTTCTTGCGCAAGAAGGTTGGCTAGATATTTTTTTTTTAACACTAGCCCCACTCAGTTCATAATGAGATTAAACCCTGTTTATTATTCTATGTCTTTTTTATGCTCATTATGCGTATTTAAAGGAGGAGCCGTATGAGATGAAAATTTCACGTACGGTTCTGGAACGGAGATTCTTTGAATCGAATGACGACCGTAACGGATGTCAGCTCAATCCGAAGGAAATTATGCGGAAGCTTTACAGAATTATTATGAAGCTATGCGACTAGAAATCGACCCCTACGATCGAAGTTATATACTCTATAATATAGGCCTTATTCACACAAGTAATGGGGAACATACGAAAGCCTTAGAATATTATTTCCGGGCACTAGAACGAAACCCATTCTTACCCCAAGCTTTTAATAATATGGCAGTGATCTGTCATTACGTGCGACTATCTCCACTATAGAAGGAAAAAGGAAGACCTCCCCTCTTTTTTAGTAAATACTAAAAAAAATAGGCTCACTACATATACATCGTCTAAAACGCCGATTTTTTGAGCTGTAGGAAAGAAATACACTTCATAGAAATGGGAATGAAAATATGACGAAATAATATATGCCTAGATACTTTTTTTAATGTCGTCTATGGATAAAAATTTTTAATTGATAGAGAGAAAGCACCGTAAAGATCAATTAATGAGGTTTTGGGCCAATACATTAAGAAAATAACTGCTTATTTATGCCTATATATAAGAATAATAAGATATAAAAAAATATAAGAATAATAAGATATATAAAAGTGAGTAATTAACTTCTGTAATAGAGTTGATCCACTAAGGTATTGAGCGGCGGTGTAGGATCAGATCCCAAAGATAGTAAGTCTTTTCTTTAGTACTTTTTTTAGAAAGGAAAGTCTTTCTCAAAGATTCTATATAAATTTCGATATGAAATCGAGATAGTTACCTTGCCGAAAATACTAACAATAGGAGTAAATACCTATACTTTATTCTTCTGCGGGTGGGAGAAAAGATAAAACTAAAATAAAACTTATTATTAATCAAAAAATAAATATAATTTAAAATATATATATTTTAAATTAAATAAAAATAAAAGTTTGAAACTCATCTGATTAACCTCTTTTGGTTATCTCGAAGAGTGGGATAGATCTATGAGAAATCTCATTCCTTGTTTTCCTTTTTATAGGTAAAAAAAGGACACCAAAAGAATTGACTGCGGAGCCGTATGAGGTAGGAAAGTCTCAAGTACGGTTCTAAGGGAAGGAATTGACCCGCCTATTCCGACCGGGGAGAACAGGCCATCCGACAGGGAGATTCTGAAATTGCAGAGGCTTGGTTTGATCAAGCCGCCGAGTATTGGAAACAAGCTATAACACTTACTCCTGGGAATTATATTGAAGCGCATAATTGGTTGAAGATCACGGGACGTTTCGAATAACATTTTTTTTGGTCCATTAATAAAATTACATTTTTATTCTGGGAAAAACTAATTAAAGAATTTCATTATATCCCTTATCAAATCGTTCCAGTTTATCTGAGATTTCGTAAGGATAACTAATACACAGATACAGTACAGAATTTTTTTATTTCGTTTCGTCTATTTCAAATATTAAATTATTTAATTTAATAAGATTTTTCTATAATATTTATAAATATTTCAATTCAATAAACTCTTAATATTATTTTATTCATCGATTTATTTATTTAATTTAAAATTAAATAAATATTGCTATTAAAAAAAATATAAATATTCGATACTAGTTGATGAGAGTTACGTCGGAAACATAACAAAGTAAGGAAAGTGCAATTACTTTGGTGTCGTCTTTTAATTTTAAAATTGTTGATCAGAATGTATATTTATAGAACTTATAACAGTATTTCCAAAAATACGTCATTTGGGCTTAGTCGTTTTTATAAATGGAAAAATTATTATAAACTATATAATTTGAATGACTAAAAATTTGGGTATTTCTTTAGTAATGACTAAACGATTGTTAGTGCTATCCTAAATAGTTAGGATGAGAGTATTACTTATTATATTAGAATAAAAAAAAATTATATTAATTAATATAAAATAAATACATTGGATGGATATTGTATAGTAAAATATTTAGGATCTCGATATAATATTTTATAATTGCGATAGGAATCGTCTAAGTTGCACAACAAAAAAGTTTTTAGCTTAATTCAAAAGGGATTTAGAATTAGAATCTTAAACCCCCAAAAAGGTCCGTTGGGCGCCAAACATCTATGTCATAATAGATCCGAACACTTGCCCTGGATCAACTTCCAGATCATAATTGCTCTAGTAAATAACTAAAAAAAATAGAGAGATGGGAGATACAAGTAAAATAAATTCATTTTAAATATCTCTCAGAGGTTCACCAATTATTTAAATATTGGCAGGTCTCTTTGTATGTCTTGTCCGGAAAGAGGAGGACTCAATGATTATTCGTTC